GCTCGTTTTTTATCAGAAGCGTGTGATTTGGTTTTTGATGCAGCAAGTAGGAGAAAACAATTCTTAATTGTTGGTACCAAAAATAAAGCAGCTGATCCAGTAGCGCGGGCTGCAATAAGAGCTCGGTGTCATTATGTTAATAAAAAATGGCTAGGCGGCCTTTTAACGAATTGGTCCACTACAGAAATGAGACTTCAAAAGTTCAGGGACTTGAGAATGGAACAAAAGACAGGGGGAATCCACCGCCTTCCGAAAGGGGATGCGGCTCGATTAAAGAGACAGTTATTTCACTTGCAAACATATTTGGGCGGGATTAAATATATGACAGGGTTACCCGATATTGTAATAATCGTTGATCAGCAAGAAGAATATATGGCTCTTCAAGAATGTATCACTTTGGGAATTCCAACAATTTGTTTAATTGATACAAACTGTGACCCGGATCTCACAGATATTTCGATTCCAGCGAATGATGACGCTATAGCTTCAATCCGATTAATTCTTAACAAATTAGTATTTGCGATTTGTGAAGGGCGTTCTAGCTATATACGAAATCCCTGATTAATAATAAGATAAATAAATTCTTTTTTGAATTCCATAGATTGACGGAATCCGTTACTATTTCTGAATCTCATAAAAGAGATAAAAAACTGGGGATATTATGTGATTAGTTGGTATCTAAAATATACAATTCAAGTGAGCAAGTCGAAAAAAAGACGGTTGAATCAAAATAATTTCTTGTAAAGTTTTCTTTCTTTCAGAGGACAATATGAATGTTCTATCATATTCCATTAACACATTAAAAGGGTTATATGAAATATCTGGTGTGGAAGTAGGCCAGCATTTCTATTGGAAAATAGGCGGTTTCCAAGTCCATGCCCAAGTACTTATTACTTCTTGGGTTGTAATTGTTATCTTATTAGGTTCAGCCATTGTAACTGTTCGGAATCCACAAACCATTCCTACTGACGGTCAGAATTTCTTCGAATATATCCTTGAATTTATTCGAGATGTGAGCAAAACCCAGATTGGAGAGGAATATGGGCCATGGGTTCCCTTTATTGGAACTTTGTTTCTATTTATTTTTGTTTCTAATTGGTCAGGGGCGCTTTTACCTTGGAAAATCATAGAGTTACCTCATGGAGAGTTAGCCGCACCCACGAATGATATAAATACTACCGTTGCTTTAGCTTTACTTACGTCAATAGCATATTTTTATGCGGGCCTTAGCAAAAAAGGATTAGGTTATTTCGGTAAATACATACAACCAACTCCAATCCTTTTACCCATTAACATTTTAGAAGATTTCACAAAACCTTTATCACTTAGCTTTCGACTTTTTGGAAATATATTAGCGGATGAATTAGTAGTTGTTGTTCTTGTTTCTTTAGTACCTTCAGTGGTTCCTATACCTGTCATGTTCCTTGGATTATTTACAAGTGGTATTCAAGCTCTTATTTTTGCAACTTTAGCTGCGGCTTATATAGGTGAATCCATGGAGGGACACCATTGACTAAGTTTCGAAATAGTCTTTTTTAGCTTAGTGTAAGGTAATCTATGCCTTGCTCGAGATAATCTTCTTCGTGAACATAAATATACACATAAATAGACAAAAAAGTCTATAAGATCTAGAAGAATAGTAAAAAAGATTACGATATTAGGGAATTGTAAAAAAAAAATTAGGTTCTATAGAGCGATTCCCATTTCAGTCGGTTTTATTCAATTCAAAGATTGACCAAAAGAAAATATTAATAAAGAATAAATTACATGAACTTAGATCAACCAAAGACTTATATTTCTATGCAATGATTTAGACTAAGAAATTCGCCCATTTAGATTGATTGTATCCATGTGGGATAATGCTAAATTCTAAATTAAATAAAAGGAAGATTAGGGGTTTACAAAAAATGAGATTCAAGAGAAAATGGTTTCGTTAGAAGAGTGGGATCAAACTAGGTATATGTAATATATATAATCGCTATAAGCCAACTTTCCTTTATAGATGTTTCGAAAAATGTTTTTAAAATACGACTGAATCCAAGATACAAATAGTTGGTTTACGTTATGGAAGAAAGACATGTATATGTAATAGTAGGCTAGTTATATATGAGCTAAAAGATATATCTAATCTGTCCTCCTATTATTGAGAATTGGGGTAGGGATTCCAATAAAAGTCCTTCCGTTTCATTTGTAACTGTGAATTCAATTCAATATTGAATTAAAGAAATTCAATCAAGAAAAAGAACGAAGAGTTCGAATTCAAAGAATGGTTCGGAACAAAGAAAGAAATGGAAAAACAAAAAGTTGTATGAATTCTATGAATTCACAAAAACTCTGTGGATAGGAACTATAAAATAGATATCGAAGTAGTTCTGATGATTCAATAATATTACTACTTCAATTGGGAGCTCTTAGTTGCGTTACTTTGACTAGATGAAAATTTTATCGATGGAATAATTAAGTCATAATTTATTGGTTGATTGTATCATTAACCATTTCT